ATTATGTCTTATGTTGTAACTTCGAATAAACTTTTCTGTGGAAGAAGGGAATAGTAACTTTTTCGTATAAAATACTAGGAACAAAAGATTTAATCAGAAATATCGACAGATTTTTTCGAAGTCCGAATAAATATGAAAAAGCGGATTCACTGTTCCAATTTCGTCTATATTGAATTTGAATATCAGAATAGTGAATATAGTCATGATTCCATGGGTTAGGTCCACTTACTTTTTCTTTTGTTCATTTCTAATCTAATCTTTCTAATTGATTTGATTAGAATAATGTAAAATCGAAAAAGGTTGGCGAGTTAAGAGTTAACTTATTATTATTCATTTTAATGTATTAATATAATAAACAAATATTCAACTTTCTAACTATAATTACGATACCATAAATCATTATACTGTTAACTTTTGAAAATTGAATTGGAATTTGAATTCTCAAATTCATTCAATTTTCTAGTTTTTTTTATTGCAAATATCAACAATATCCCTATTTCCCCTTTAAAAAAGAATACTTCCGCAGAGGCTTATGAACAAAGACCAAAGCCCCTTATCGGATTTGAACCGATGACTTACGCCTTACCATGGCGTTACTCTACCACTGAGTTAAAAGGGCCTATTTCACTCAATTTCTGACTGAGCCACTCTAAGGATAAGATATATCTATGGAAATAGATTATAAAAAAAATTTATGTAAAGTAAATATCTTAATAATAAATATATGGAGTAGACTTCTATTCATAATAGTACATTCATAAACGAGAAATTGGATTTACCTTATGAATATAAGTAAAACTAGTGAATATAAGGAAAAAGAGTTTGTTTATTGATATTGAATTTGATAAATATCAATGCAATGAATTGTTTCAAAACCAAACCTAATTAAATTGACCACCATCATAACGAAATTCATTTGATTGGATCTAGAGAACTACCAATTCAACATAGATCCAAGAAATATCATCGAATCACTGATGAAGAGATTTTACTTGTTTCCTGAATCCCCCAAAAATTGGAAAACTTCTTGCTTCCTATCCCTCTTACCCGATTTCCAGATTAAAATTTTCCTGGTTTAGTGTGAGATAGAGATATGTCTATCTATCTTAACACTGAGTGAATTAATGAATGAAAGCGAAAGTTTAATCCTCCTTTCTGGTTTTTTTTCTGATCGACCGGGTAAAAAATCCTTCCCTGAAAAGAAAAGGTTTTTCCTATTTTTGTTTCTATTCTATAATTGTAATTTTCTATTTTATTTTAGACTTTCCATTTTTTGTTTATTGTATTTATTTCTATTTTTACATTTATTTATATTAAATTTTTTGTATATATTTCTAATTTCTTAGAATTTCTATTCTAATTGGAATAATTCTAATAAGGAATTCTAATAATAATTGATTCTTACTATAACTAGAATATCTTACTATAGCTATAAAGAGAATGAGTAATGGCGATTAGAATCAATGATTCATGAATACAAATAATGAATCCAAAAATTCTATCGAATCATGAAAGACGGAAAGATCTTTCAAATCTAGTCACACCGTTTCGTTATATTGACAATTTCAAAAAACTGCTCATACTATGAGCATAGTATGCTGACGGTCGAGTAAAGGGGCCCCCATCGTCTAGTGGTTCAGGACATCTCTCTTTCAAGGAGGCAGCGGGGATTCGACTTCCCCTGGGGGTAGGGTATTACGAAAGGAAGTTGATCAGGGATTAGTAATTAAGTACTAAGTTTGGAATTGATTCTTCCTGGGTCGATGCCCGAGCGGTTAATGGGGACGGACTGTAAATTCGTTGGCAACATGTCTACGCTGGTTCAAATCCAGCTCGGCCCAATAATTCACGGATCCGTTATGAAACGGTATAACCCCATTGTTCTCTCGAAATGTCCAATAGGGAAAAAAGTCCAATTGTCTGATATATCTCTACTGGTTATTTATTTAATCTGTTCCATTTTTTTTTTATAAATTTTTTATCTGGATTCATATCAGCATTTCTAAGTATAAAGTCTAAGAAAATGTAAAAAAAAAAAAAGAGTCTTTTTTTCATTGATTATCAATGGTTTTTGATTTGAAATAATGAAAAGATGACGAGTAATCCATGCCCTTACCATTAAAGTGTATATTCATGTGGATATCACCACACAGGATGCATGCTTCTGTTATAATGCAGAGATTCCAATCGAAAATTGAAATAGAAAGGGGGTTTTGACCGAAATCATAAGAATATGTATGCTGTACTCTTTATTTCCTGGGGATTGTAGTTCAATTGGTCAGAGCACCGCCCTGTCAAGGCGGAAGCTGCGGGTTCGAGCCCCGTCAGTCCCGACAGATCCAAATCCAATGATCCAATAAAAAATATATCAATTCATTTTTCTATTTTTTCGAAAAGGGGACAAATAGGAAAATTTCATTCCTAGGGAGAGTTTTTTCCCTTTTTTTTCATTTCAAAAATATAAATAAATATGGGAATTCTCATTTATTTAATTAGAGACGATGGATGAAACATTTGTGAATTAGTACAATTTTTTCTAGAATCATATTCAGATTCCATGAGATACCCTGCTGGGTTGGGCCCTGTCATGGTCTGTGTAATGAAATCAAATCGAGTACTATATCTTTTTGCCAGTAACACATACACAAATGCAATTTTGATTTGTTTGTACAATACAAAATGAATTTAATTACTTTGAAAAAATCTTTTGAATTTTAATCTGAAAAAGAGCTTCTTTTTTTGAATCCGATTTTTTTTGTATAACGTCCGTCAATTATTAATTGAATTTTGGAACAATCTATCTCATTGCACACTGAAATTTGATATATTCTATGCATCTTATTACTAATCCAAGGAAGTTTAATAAAATAGAAAATAAAGATAAACAAAAAGTCCCACCCCTCCTAAGGAAATTAATTGTTAAAGATTTCGGACAAAGAAAAAGCAAAAGTGAATTCGGTAGAATATTCAATTTTCTTTTACTATACCGGGACTTGTCGTTCTCACACTTTTTTGTTTTCCAAAAAGACTAGATCATTAAAAAAAGAGTTTAGAACTTAACTTCCCCTTTTTAATTTCGTCTTTTTCGCCTTTATTGTTTATTTGTTTGTAACCAATGTAAGTAAAAAGGCAGTTAGATAATACTTCGTCAGATGATTGTACAAGGAAGGGGATAGTTGATAGTTTTTTAGAAAAGGAAGAATGGAAAAGGAGCATAAATAGAAAGTAAAGAAATTATCGAGTGAATCAAGAATTCGTTTTTGTATTCGGTATGGATAAACTCTCTTTCTATGTTATACTATTCAATTTTTGACGATGAATTGATTCGATAGCTCAGGTATTGTTATTCATGATATTGATCTTATTCGGTATCATCGAGATAGAATTCATCTCATTAAATTTAGATGAATTTAGAGACGAAAGATTTCTCATTTCTATGGGATTAAATCCCGAATTATTTCGAAATAAAAAAAACCAAACAATGAGATTATGGAAGTAAATATTCTCGCATTTATTGCTACTGCACTGTTTATTCTAGTTCCTACTGCCTTTTTACTTATAATATATGTAAAAACCGTGAGTCAAAGTGATTAATTTGAATAAAACTTGAATTTTTCGTTCTTAGTTAGTTCTTTTCAACATTTGGTTGAAGAAATAAAGTTTCCGTCTTAGACGAAACGAGCGAACTAGAATTAGCAGTATTCTATCAGACCCAATACTATTGTAGAAGTATTGTAGAAAGAAAGATATATATCTTTCTTTCTACAATACTATCTTTTTTATTATTCTAGTGTATTAGAATATACAGTTATACTGTATAAAGGTATAAACTTACTCTTAATATAGATGGATTTAGAATAGAATCTTCATATTCATATATTATTCATAGAATATGTTCCTCCACTAGAATCGAATAAATTTTTGGCATGAAAATTTTGTTAATTCAATTTAAATAATTCAATTAAAAAGTCTGTACAAAACAATTTATAAAACAATTGATACAGTTTTATTTCTCAACTCAATTAGTAATACCCCTACAGTCCACTTCTTCCCCATACTACGAGTGAAAGGGAAAATGTAAAGACTACCATTAAAGCAGCCCAAGCGAGACTTACTATATCCATGTGAATTCTGTCCTCTAGCTCTATGAATATGAAGGAATTTTTCCATTATTGTTCACTAATAATAGTAAAATGGTTAGTGCAGAGTCAAAAAAAAAAGATTCTGTCCAATACCATTCATGAAACAATCCAAAAAATCCAATTTATTTTAAGATATAAGATAAGAGGTTCTTATTTGGTTGATAGTGGAATCGGTAAACATTAAGCACAAACAAAATACATAGGGACAGGAAGTCTCAAGAGTCTCTCTCCTCTGCGTGTTTACCAAATTTGACAACTTATATCAGCAAAATAGAATAAGGTATTTGACTAGGCGACACCCGGATTTGAACTGGGGAAAAAGGATTTGCAGTCCCCCGCCTTACCACTCGGCCATGCCGCCAAGTTGATACTAAACGTTTTTTTCTACTTGCATCTTGAATCCCGTTTTTCTTAATCCCTTTTTTAGATTGAATCTATCTCTTTGATTCATTTTGTATAGTATCTCAAAACACATACTTTTTCAATTCTTTACCCTTTCTATTGAACTATTGAAATTTGCTATTGAAATGAAAAACCAAATGTTTTTTTCATTCACAAAAGCTCAAAAATTGGAACCATTAACTATTCATTGTTAATTCATGAACGATTCTTGGATTTTAGATTCAAATCCTCAATAATATATGAAAATGCAAATTAATATGTAACTAATCAGTATTGATTTTTTTCAAGAAAAAAAATTCTTCTTTATCTTAATTTCAATTATAACACTAATTCTAAGTGTATGTAAACCCCAGAACATAAATGATATCGAATCAGATATCTTATTTGCCTATGATTCCTATAAGAAATTTTCTATTTAATTTTTCATTGACTAGAATTTTGATAGAGCACAATATG